AAATAAAACTTTTTTATGAAGTTTATTATTGTTAAACCTAAAAATAGTTTAGACATTAAATCTTAATCTTTAATTTTTAGATTTTTTAAGTACTAAATTATGTTAACTAATTTAGTACTTTAAAGGATATTAAAATTTTATATTATATGGAGGTATAACTTATACTTCTAATCTTAAAAATTTATTTAATTATATGATTATTCAGATTGATTATATGTTGAAGACTTGAGGGGTGTCCTGAGGGTCTTCAGATGATCTTTGAACAAAATTGCGATAGAAATTTTGGGCAAAGATTAGCTGAAGAACATAAGGGCACAACCAAGTCTTAAATTGACTTTAAAAGATATGGATCAAATATAAGCAAGGTATGTTTAGCATGGGTGTAATATTTATATTTCCTCCGGTAAAATATATTTGAATTAAATATATAAGCAAGGTTTTTTTAAAGGATATTAAAATTTTATATTATATGGAGGTATAACTTATACTAAGTTTTCTAAAAAGAAAATCAAATCTATTTAAACATTTCAGAAAAAATTTAAGAATTAATTAAATTCTAAAAAAAGAGGTTTTCTTTATGTATGGATCTTAAATCCATTGCACTATTCTGCCATATTAGACAATTTTATTTAAACATTTCTAGAAATTGAGTTATAAATATTTTCAAAAATTGATTTTTTAGGTAGATAAATTCAATAATATATATATATATATAAATTATTTATATATATATAAATATATATATATTTAATTTTATATAAATAATTTATATATATATAATCTTGATATATATATATATTAAATTCTTATATAGGAAAATCAAGATTTTTCTTTAATTAAAATAATATAAACTTCAAAAAAAAACCTTGCTTATATATTTAATTCAAATATATTTTATATAATATATGGAATTAATTTACTAAATCTTATTTGCTTATTATAGAAAAGAATATATCTGTTTAAAGAATAAATTTCCGCCGGCGGCGGCCCGGCCAAATTTTTTGCATATATTAATTTGTTTTTTTGTTTTAGAAGATCTAAAATTATACTTATTTTAAATTAGTTAGGGTTTTGAAGACAAATGAATTTTGGGTTTATTATTATTTTTATGTTTAGAAAATTAGAGATAATAGATTAACATTTTTATTTAATTTTTAAGATTAGAACTAAATTAAGAGTAGGTTAGAAGGTAGAATTAAGGAGGCTAATTAAAATTATAGAATGATCTTATTTTAAATTTAAGATTTAGTCTTTAGAAATTAATATTTAGGTTTAGTTTTATTTATATTTGATCAAAAGTTTAATTTTTAAAATTAGAACTAAATTAAAAATAGGTGAGGAGGAGAAGGGAAGAGGCTGATTAAAATTATAGAATGATCTTATTTTTAATTTAAGATTTAGTCTTTATAAATTAACATTTAGGTTTAGTTTTATTTATATTTGATCAAAAGTTTTAATTTTAAAGATTAGAACTAAATTAAAAGTAGGTGAGGAGGAGAAGGGAAGAGGCTGATTAAAATTATAGAATGATCTTATTTTTAATTTAAGATTTAGTCTTTAGACATTAATATTTAGGTTTAGTTTTATTTATATTTGATCAAAAGTTTTAATTTTAAAGATTAGAACTAAATTAAAAATAGGTGAGGAGGAGAAGGGAAGAGGCTGATTAAAATTATAGAATGATCTTATTTTTAATTTAAGGTTTAGTCTTTAGAAATTAATATTTAGGTTTAGTTTTATTTATATTTAATTGAAAGTTTTAATTTTAACTAAAAATTATATTATGGGTTGATAATATGAATTTGTATATAAAAATTAATGTTAGATGGTAGATTTAATATTTAAGAGCTGATTAAAGTTGAATATTTGTAAAAATACATATTATGGGTAGATAATATGAATTTGTATAGAAAAATTAATGTTAGATGGTAGATTTAATATTTAAGAGCTGATTAAAGTTGAATATTTGTAAAAATACATATTATGGGTAGATAATATGAATTTGTATAGAAAAATTAATGTTAGATGGTAGAATTAATATTTAAGAGCTGATTAAAGTTGAATGTTTTTATTGAATTTGTTGATAAATATATATTGTAGGTAGATATATATTTTGATAAATAAAAATTGTAATGTTACTGGGAGGAATCGTTTTTTTGATGTTGGGGATTTTCATTTGAGTTAATTATTTTGATTTTTAAAAATAGAAAATATTAAAATTCACATATATTATAAAAATTTTTATAATATAGGAAATATTAATTTCTTTAAAAATCAGGAGGGTTTAAATTATATAATTTTGGATATAAAGTTTTATTATGGCTTATAATTTATTTTATAAATATAATATATGTGAATTTTTGTGTAATTAATAAATTTTGTATTTATTAATTTGGATTATGCAGTATTTTTAATTAAAAATTTAAGGAATTAAGATTTAGTAAATTGTAAAAATATTAGTTAAGTTTGTGCCAGCAGCTGCGGTTATACAGACAATGTAAATAAATTTTTATTAGTAAGTAATTAATTAATAATTTAAGATTAGGAAATAGACTTTTTAGGTGAAATTTAATGTCTATAGAAGTTTATATTGGAGGATGATTTATTAAATTTTAATTAAAACTAGGATTAGATACCCTATTATTAAAAATGTAAATTTAAATACTAGGGTATTAATAGTTACGTTCTTAAAATCAAAATAATTTGGCGGTATTTTAGTCTTTTCAGAGGAACCTGTTCTGTAATTGATGATCCACGATAGATTAAACCTTTTTTATAAATTTGTATATCGTCGTAGCTTGAATATTTTAAAAGAAAATAAATGTTCATAATCTTAAATTAAAAATAAAATCAGATCAAGGTGCAGTGGATAGAAAGGTAGAAATGGGTTACAATAAATTTATTTATACGTATTATTAATTGAAATATTAATATGAAGGAGGATTTGAAAGTAATTTTATTTACTTATATAAATTGATTTAAGCTCTAGAATATGTACATATCGCCCGTCACTCCTATAATAAATAGGATAAGTCGTAACAAAGTAGGTGTACTGGAAAGTGTACCTAGAATGACAAGTAGGAGCTTGATATAAAGCATTTTATTTACATTAAAAAGTTATTTGTGAAATTCAATTTTACTTGAATTTAGTATTTTAAAATTAATTTATTTTCTTGAAATATCAATTATTTTATTATAGAGATAGAAAAAATTATTTTGTTTATAGTTTATTAGTAATGTGAATGAATATTAAAAGATAAACAAAATAATTAAAAGAAGAATTTGGGTTTTGTACCTTGTGTATCAGGGTTAATTAATTAATAATTATAAATAATAATTTTCCCGAATTTAGAAGAGTTAAGAAATAATAAATTTTATTGTAAAATAAATATTTATAATTATTTTTTAGTAATGAAACGTTAGTCGTTTTTAATTATATCTGGTTTTTTAAGAAATTAATTTAATTAACTATTTTGTAGAAAAATTTAATATTTATTTATTAAATTTTTACTTTATGGAAATTTTTTAAGGGATAAGCTTTGAAAAATATATATATAAGATAATGAATTTTATAAATTTTATATGATTATAAGTTTTAATTATTAAGAATGTGTTATAACTAAATTTGTATTGATTTTATTTATATTATTTTTATGTATTTTATTAGAATTATAAATTTAATAGTTTATTTTATGTAATAATGATTGAATTAGTATATTTAATTGTATATTTAGTAGAGGATATTAATTTATATAAAGGAATTCGGCAAATAAATTTCCGCCTGTTTATTAAAAACATGTCTTTTTGGTAATAATTTAAAGTTTAACCTGCCCACTGAGAATTGAATGGCCGCGGTAATTTGACCGTGCGAAGGTAGCATAATAATTAGTTTTTTAATTGAAAACTGGAATGAATGGTTGGACGAGAAATTTACTGTCTCTATATAATTTTTAGAATTTTATATTTAAGTAAAAAAGCTTAAATAAATTTAAAAGACGAGAAGACCCTATAGAGTTTAATATTTAATTAATTTTTAATGTGTAGAATTACTAATTTTATATTAGGATGATATTTTATTGGGGTGATAGAAAAATTTGATTAACTTTTTTTAAAAGTGAACATTAATATATGAATAGATGATCCGTTTTTTATGATTATAAGATCAAATTACCTTAGGGATAACAGCGTAATCATTTTTGAGAGTTCATATCGAAAAAATGGATTGCGACCTCGATGTTGGATTAAAATTAATTATTGGTGTAGAGGCTAAATAAATTAGGTCTGTTCGACCTTTAAAATTTTACATGATCTGAGTTTAGACCGGCGTGAGCCAGGTTGGTTTCTATCTTTAGATAAGTTAAATATTTTAGTACGAAAGGACCAAATATTTATAATAATTATTTATTTTTGATAAATATTAATGTTACTTTGGCAGATAAGTGTAATAAATTTAGAATTTATATATGTAATTATATTACAGGTAATATATAGGAAATAAGGATATAATTTTATTATTTGTGAGTGGACTAGTTTTGGTTGTCGGTGTTTTAGTTGGTGTAGCATTTTTAACTTTAATAGAGCGTAAAGTTTTAGGATATATTCAACTTCGAGAAGGTCCAAATAAGGTTGGATATATAGGAGTACCTCAACCTTTTAGAGATGCTATTAAACTGTTTACTAAGGAACAGACTTATCCTATATTTTCAAATTTTAATATATATTATTTTTCTCCTATTTTTAATTTATTTTTGTCTTTACTTCTTTGATTATGTATACCTTTTTATAGAATATTATTTAGCTTTGGTTTAGGAATTTTATTTTTTTTATGTTGTTCAAGTTTAGCTGTTTATACAGTAATGGTCGCAGGATGAGCATCAAATTCAAATTATGCAATATTAGGAAGATTACGATCTGTTGCTCAAACAATTTCTTATGAAGTTAGTTTAGCCTTGATTTTATTATCTTTTTTATTTTTAATTTTAAGATTAAGAATTTTTGAATTTTTTTGTTATCAAGAATATTTATGGTTTTTATTTATTGGTTTTCCTCTCTGCTTAGTATGACTAGTTTCTAGATTAGCTGAAACTAATCGAACTCCATTTGATTTTGCGGAGGGTGAATCAGAATTGGTATCAGGTTTTAATGTTGAGTACAGAAGAGGAGGTTTTGCTTTAATTTTTTTAGCTGAGTATTCAAGAATTTTATTTATAAGAATATTATGTTGTATTTTATTTTTAGGTGCTGATATTATTTCATTTATTTTCTTTTTAAAATTGGGATTTATATCATTTTTATGAATTTGGGTTCGAGGAACTCTTCCTCGATTTCGATATGATAAATTAATATATTTAGCATGAAAGAGATTTCTTCCGTTATCTCTAAATTATTTATTTTTATTTTCAGGATATAAGGTCTTCTTATTTTCTTGCATAATTTAGTGAATGAAATTTAGTAGTTAAGTTAATAGAGAGTTGACTCTTTTTTATACTTTCAAAATATATACTTATACAAGTTCATTAACTAATTTTTAAAAATGATAATATCTCATAATTTATAAGTTAAGGAATTAATAATATAGTAGAGAAAGTAAAGAATTGTTAAAATTTGTCCTACTATAATGTAAGGGTCTTCAACTGGGCGTGCTCCAATTCATGTAAGAAGTATTACAATGGATAGAAAGGATCAGAATATTATTTTATTTAGAGGGTAAAAGGATGTTCTTTTGATAAGTTTTTTATTAATAAATGGTATAAATATTAGGATTACAATTGATATTAAAAGTGCAATAACACCACCTAGTTTGTTAGGAATTGATCGGAGAATTGCGTAAGCAAAAAGAAAATATCATTCAGGTTGAATATGAATTGGTGTAACTAAGGGGTTAGCTGGAATAAAGTTATCTGGATCTCCTAGGAGATAAGGATTTCTTAACACTAAATATATTAGAATTGAGGTTATAATTATGTATCCAAAAATGTCTTTATAGGAGAAGTAAGGATGAAATGGTATTTTATCAATATTTCTATTTAATCCTAAGGGATTTCTAGAACCTGTCTGGTGAAGGAAAAGTAAATGAATTATAATTAAGGCGGTGACAATAAAAGGCAATAAGAAATGAAGGGAGAAGAATCGGGAAAGAGTTGCGTTGTCAACAGCAAATCCTCCTCATAATCATTGAACAATTGTTCTTCCAAGGTATGGAATTGCTGATAATAAATTTGTAATTACAGTGGCACCTCAAAAGGATATTTGTCCTCATGGGAGTACATATCCTAAGAAAGCTGTTGCTATAACTGCAAAAAGAATCACAGTTCCTACCAATCAGGTGAGAATTAAATTATAAGAGCTATAGTATAGACCTCGTCCTACATGAGCATAGATACAGATAAAGAAAAAAGAGGCTCCATTTGCATGAATAGTACGTATTATTCATCCGTAATTAACGTCTCGACAAATATGAATTACTCTATTAAATGCTAGTTCTACATTAGCTGTGTAGTGTATAGCTAGAAAGATTCCCGTGATGATTTGGATTACTAAACATAAACCAAGGAGAGATCCAAAATTTCATCAAGCTGAAATATTAGAAGGAGTAGGAAGATCAATTAATGCGTTATTAATAATTTTTATAGAAGGAGATTCTTTCCGAATTGGTATTTTCATTAGTTTTTTTGACGTAGAGGACCGAAATTAATATCTGTGATTTTAACTACTGCAATTAAAGTGATAAATAAATAGATGATTACTGAAGCTAGAATTAATCTAGTTGGTATGTTAATAAACTTAATTAGGGAGAAGTTAATGTAATTATTAGAATTTATGAAATTTTGATTATTTATATAACTAAAGAATGGGTCAAGGGATAAAAATAGAATAATTACGGGAATAATAATTATTAGACTTATAAAGAAAACTTTATTGGAATATTTAAATTTTTCGTTGGAAGCTACTCTTGTTATGTAAATAAATAAGACTAGTATTCCTCCAATTATAATTAGGAATAATATATATGAGTATCAGAAGTTGTAACTTATTAATCCCGTAATAAGAGCTACAATTAAAGTTTGGCATAATAGAATAGCCCCTAATGAGAATGGATGATTTAATAAAATAATTATTGTTGAAGATAAAATAGATATTCAGATTAAAATTATTATGATACAGAGAATAGTTTATTAAAATATTAATTTTGGAGATTAATGATGGGATGTATCCTTTCTCTGAAGTTTTAAAAGAAGATCTTATTTCTGGCTTACAAGACCAGTATTTTTATTTAAATTATTAAAACTAATTGTTAATTTTTGTGTTTATTTTTCGGTGATGATATTTTTTTCAGGATTATTTTCTTTTTGTTTAAAGCGTAAGCATTTATTAACCATATTATTAAGATTAGAATTTATTATTTTGTCTTTATATTTTAATATATATATTTATTTAGGTATAATGGATTTTGAATATTATTTTGGGATGATTTTTTTAACTCTAAGAGTATGTGAAGGGGCTTTAGGGTTATCTCTTTTAATTTCTTTAATACGAACTCATGGAAGAGATTATTTTCAGACTTTTAATATTTTATGATAAAGTTTATATTAATAATATTGTTTATGATTCCAGTAAGATTTTTAAGACGACGATTTTGATTGAATCAGTATTTTTATTTTATTATTATATTTATATTTTTTTTTCAGTTTAGATTTTCTTTTATGTATAATCATATTAGTTATATCTGAGGATGTGATTTGTTATCTTATTTAATAATTTTGTTAACATTTTGGGTATGTTCTTTAATAATTTTAGCAAGGGAGAGATTATTTAGTAATAATTACTATTCTAAAATATTTTTATTTACTATTCTTGCATTGGTGTTTTTTTTATTTTGTACTTTTTCTTCAATGAATTTATTTGTATTTTATTTATTTTTTGAGATAAGATTAATTCCCGTTCTTATTTTGATTATTGGTTGGGGGTATCAACCTGAACGAATTCAGGCAGGAGTATATTTATTATTTTATACTTTATTTGCTTCTTTACCAATAATGATTTCTATTTTTTATTATTACGAAATATATTATACTTTAGATTATTTTTATTTTTATAAAATAATTGATTATGTTTTATTTTATATTTTTATAAATATAGTATTTTTAATTAAAATACCAATATATTTTATTCACTTATGACTTCCTAAAGCTCATGTTGAGGCTCCAGTGTCTGGATCAATAATTTTAGCTGGAATTATATTAAAATTGGGAGGATATGGATTAATACGTTTAATGAATACAATAATTTTAGTTGGTGTAAAGTTAAATTTTTATTTTGTGATTATTGGAATAGTAGGAGGATTTTTAGTATCTTTAATTTGTTTACGACAAAGTGATATTAAGTCTTTAATTGCTTATTCTTCAGTAGCTCATATAGGAATAGTTTTAGGTAGAATTATAACCATTAATTATTGAGGATTTTGTGGATCATTAGTTATAATAGTAGCACATGGACTTTGTTCCTCTGGTTTATTTTGTTTAGCTAATATTTCGTATGAACGATTAATAACTCGAAGGTTATTTTTGAATAAGGGTTTAATTAATTTAATACCAACATTATCTTTATGATGATTTCTTTTTTGTTCTTCTAATATAGCTGCTCCCCCTTCTTTAAATTTGTTAGGAGAAATTATACTTATTAATAGGTTAATTAGTTGAAGAGGTCTAATAATGTTAGTTATTTCTATAATTTCATTTTTTGGTGCGGCTTATTCTTTATATTTATATTCTTATAGACAGCATGGGATATTTTATTCAGGAAGGTATAGTTATTTTTTAGGAAGTATTCGTGAATATTTATTATTATTTTTACATTGAATCCCTTTAAATTTACTTGTTTTAAAGAGTGAATTTATAACTTTATGATTATATTTAAGTAGTTTAAAAAAAATTTAAGTTTGTGATGCTTAGGATGTAGAAATTACCTTAGATAGGAATGTTTATTTGTTTAATTTATTTTTTTGGATTATTAATATTAAGTATTATTATATTTTTTTCTAGTTTAAATTTTATAATTTTAGATTATAGAATAGTTCTAGAAATTGAGATGGTATCTATTAATTCTTGTGTAATTATGATAACAATTTTATTTGACTGAATATCATTATTATTTATAAGATTTGTTTTATTTATTTCTTCAATAGTTATTTTTTATAGAGCAGAATATATGCATGGGGATTATAATCTTGATCGTTTTATTATGTTAGTAATTATATTTGTTTTATCAATAATATTATTGATTATTAGTCCTAATTTAATTAGGATTTTATTAGGTTGGGATGGTCTCGGCTTGGTATCTTATTGTTTAGTTATTTATTATCAGAATAATAAATCTTATAATGCAGGAATAATTACGGCTTTATCTAATCGAGTAGGAGATGTTGCTTTATTAATAGCTATTGCTTGAATAATAAATTATGGGGGATGGAATTATATTTATTATGTAGAATGTATAAAGAATAGAATAGTAATAAATATAATTTCTTATATAGTGATTTTAGCAGCTATAACTAAAAGAGCTCAGATTCCATTTTCTTCATGGCTACCAGCAGCAATAGCTGCACCTACTCCTGTATCTTCACTAGTTCATTCTTCAACTCTTGTTACTGCAGGGGTATACTTAGCTATTCGTTTTAATTTATCTTTTAGGGAAAATTTAATAATATTTTTATTATTTATTTCTAGATTAACTATATTTATGGCAGGATTAGGAGCAAGATTTGAAACTGATTTAAAAAAAATTATTGCTTTATCTACATTAAGGCAACTAGGATTAATATTAAGAATTTTGGCATTAGGAAGATTTGATTTAGCTTTCTATCATCTTTTAACTCATGCTTTATTTAAGGCTTTATTATTTATGTGTGCTGGGTGTATAATTCATAATTTAGGAAATTGTCAGGATATTCGTTATATAGGTGGATTAATTAATTTTATACCTTTAACATGTTGTTTTTTTATTATTTGTAATATAGCTCTTTGTGGATTACCTTTTTTATCAGGATTTTACTCAAAGGATTTAATTTTAGAAGTTTTATCAATAGATTATATTAATTTATATATTTATTTGATATATTTTTTATCAACTGGTTTGACAGTTTGCTATACATTTCGTTTAATTTATTATGTAATTACAGGAGATTTTAATTATATTTCATTACATATGATTTCGGATAAAGGATATATTATACTAGGAGGTATATCAGGATTAATTTTTCTAGTAGTTATTGGAGGGGGAATATTAATGTGATTAATATTTCCTATTCCTTATTATATTTGTTTACCATTTGTTATGAAGATAATAGCCGTAATTGTTATTATTCTTGGGGCTTTAATTGGATATGAGATATCTCATTTTTTTTTAGGATATACTTTAAATAGTATAGAAAATCATAATTTATCATTTTTTTTAGGATCTATATGAAATATACCTTTTATTTCTACATTTGGAATTAATTATTATTTTTTAAATGTGGGATATTATTTAAGTAAAGAGATTGATCAAGGGTGATCAGAATATTATGGAAGACAAAATATTTATAAGAAGTTAAGTGAAGGTTCACTATTTTTACAGAGATTTTACTTAAATAATATTAAGATCTTTTTATTTATTTTAGTAATATGATTAATTTTTTTAATTATATTTATATATTATTCAAGTAGCTTAACTAGAGCATGATATTGAAGATATCAAGGTAATATTATATATTTTTGAATATTTATAAGATATTTTCTAATTTTACAATGAAAATGTAATGTTTTAATTAAACTATATAAATAGAAATATTAATGGGGTTTCACCACTAAAGAATGAAGTTAGAAGCTTATTCTTGCTTATCATATTTCTTTAATTGGAGATATTCTCATTTTCATCATTAACAGTGATGTACCTCTAATTTGGTTTCAATTAAAAATAAGGATGATTATCATCATAATTTTAGGTCGAAACTAAATACAATTTATTTGTTTCTTATTTAAGATAAATTGAATGATCAATACTTTTTAAGTGCAATTTAAATGTTATAGTTAACTATTATCCTATAGATGTCAATTAAGAGCTCCTTGATTTCATTCATGGTAGAGTCCTATTAATAGAACAATAATAAAGAATAATAGGATAATAGAATAATTTATTATATTAGAAATTTTTATTGTAATGATTAGTGGAATTAAGAGAGTAATTTCAACATCGAAAATTAGGAAGATAACTGCAATTAAAAAGAACTGAAGGGAAAATGGTAATCGAGAGGATCTTTTAGGATCAAACCCACATTCAAACGGAGATCTTTTTTCACGATCTATAAAGGTTTTTTTTGACAGGATTGATGAAATAGATATTATAATAATACTAAGAGTTAGAATAAATACTGATGCGTAAACTAAAATTATAATTATTTATACTAGGAGCTAGATTTTTTGATTGGAAGTCAAATATAATTATTATATTATATAAATAATTAGCTACCTCATCAGTAAATTGAAATATATAGAAAAAGTCATACTACGTCAACAAAATGTCAATATCAGGCTGCGGCCTCAAAGCCAAAATGATGAATGGAGGAAAAATGATTATTTATATGGCGAAATAAACATGTAGCTAGGAAAGTGGTTCCAATAATAACATGAAGACCATGAAATCCTGTTGCTATAAAGAAGGATGAGCCATATACTGCATCAGCAATGGTAAATGAAGCTTCAATATATTCATAAGCTTGAAGGAGAGTAAAATAGATTCCTAGAATTACAGTTAGAATTAATCCTTGAGTGGCTTGATTAAAATTATTTTCAATTAGTCTATGATGGGCTCAGGTTACTGTAAGACCTGATGAAATTAAAATAAGGGTGTTAAGAAGTGGAATTTGGATTGGATTAAATGGAGTAATTCCTTTAGGAGGTCATATTATTCCTAATTCAATTGTAGGTGATAATCTTCTATGAAAAAAGCCTCAGAAAAATGAGATAAAGAAAAATACTTCTGAGGTAATGAATAAAATTATTCCTCATCGTAAACCTATTGTTACTGGAAAAGTGTGAAGACCTTGAAATGTACCTTCTCGAGAGATGTCACGTCATCATTGAAATATAATTAGTATAGTAATTAGAATTCCCAGAAGAAACAAGGAGTTATTGTAAAAGTGAAATCACTTGATTATTCCTGCAAGCATAATTATTGCTCTAAAAGCTCCAAGAATGGGTCATGGTCTTACATCTACTAAATGTCACGGATGATTTTTGTGTCTTGACATTAATTTAAATTAACTTCACTAGAGTATAATGTTCTTAAAACTGCAAATACATAAGATTGAATAATAGCAACGGCTGATTCTAGAAGAAGAAGAAGAATTTGTACAATGATAAGAATATTTAGTATTATAAGAGATATAGATGGACCAGTATTCCCTAGAAGGGTTATTAATAGATGACCTGCAATTATGTTGGCTGCAAGTCGAACAGCCAGGGTTCCTGGTCGAATAATATTTCTAATAGTTTCAATACAAACTATAAAGGGTATTAAAATTGGAGGAGTTCCTTGAGGAACTAGATGAGCAAGAAGATGAATTGTATGATTAATTCATCCATATAATATAAAACTTAATCATAATGGTAAGGCTAAAGTTAATGTTAAAATTAGATGACTGGTTCTAGTAAAAATATAGGGGAATAATCCAAGAAAGTTATTAAACAAAATAATTGAGAATAAGGAGACTAGAATTAGGGTATTTCCTTTAATTATTTTGTTTCTTAATAGAGTAAGAAATTCTTTGTGAAGAATAATAAGAACTTTTGTTCACAAAATATTAAATCGTGAGGGGATTAATCAATATATAGAAGGAATAATAAGAATTCCTAAAAAGGTTCTAAGTCAATTGAATGGAATCGAGAGAATTGTTCTTGGATCAAAAGATGAGAATAAGTTAGTTATCATTTTCAATTTAATTTTGATATTTTTTTTTTAAAAGTTGTTAATTTAGGTCTATAAATAAATGAGAAATAGTTTAAAGAATTAAAAATAATAAATGTGATAATAAATAGGAAGAATAAGATTAGTCAATTTATAGGGGCTATTTGAGGAATTAAAAGTTATTAATTTTAATAATTTTAACTTGACAAGTTAATGTTATGTTTTAACTAAACTTTTCACTAGAAGTAGATGCTAAGCTACTATTATATGGCTTAAGAGGCCAGTACTTGCTTTCAGTCATTTAGTGATAAAGAATTTATTTTAACAATTCAATTAATAAAGGATTTTGGAGAAATTCTCTCGATTACGATTGGTATAAATCTATGATTTGCTCCACAGATTTCTGAACATTGACCAAAAAAGATTCCAGCCCGATTAAAGAAAAATCTAACTTGATTAAGGCGACCTGGTGTTGCATCAATTTTGACTCTAATAGAGGGAATGGTTCATGAATGAAGAACATCTGCTGCTGTTACAAGTATACGAATTTGTGATCTATAAGGTAAAATTAAACGATTATCAACGTCTAGTAAACGAAAATTAGACCTTTTTAAATCAGAGGTTGGAATTATATATGAATCAAATTCAATTCTTTTGAAGTCAGTATATTCATATGATCAATATCATTGATGACCAATTGATTTAATAGAAATTAGTGGATTATTAATTTCATCAAGAAGGTATAAAAGTTGGAGAGAAGGAACTGCAATAAAAATAAGAGTAGCAGCAGGAAGAATCGTTCAGATTACTTCAATAGTTTGTCCTTCAAGAAGATATCGATAATTATATTTATTTATAAATAATCTGATTATTAAATATCCTACAAATACTGTAATTATTAATAGGATTATTAGTGTATGATCATGAAAAAAGGAAAGCTGTTCTATTAGAGGTGAAGCTCTGTCTTGAAGTAAAAGAATTTTTCATGTTGCCATTAAGTTATTTTCTAATAAAAGATTTTCTTTTAAAGGGATTAATTTATTAGAATCTTGATAGTAGAGGAAGTTCAGAATATCTATGTTCAGCAGGAGGAAGTTTTTGGAGTCATTCAATTGATGATGTTATTCTAAGAGGAGATAATCTCTTTCGTGAGGAAGTAAAAGCTTCTCATAAAATGAAAAGAAATAGAAAAATACTGACTAGAGAAATTAATGATCCAATAGAAGATACAATATTTCAGGTAGTATAGGCATCAGGATAATCAGAATATCGTCGTGGTATTCCTCTAAGGCCTAGGAAATGTTGAGGGAAGAAAGTTATATTTACACCAATAAATATAACTAAGAATTGAATTGTTAAATATTTATTATTTATTGTTACACCTGTAAATAGAGGAAATCAATGGACAAATCCTGCTATAATAGCAAATACTGCCCCTATTGATAAAACATAGTGAAAGTGGGCGACTACATAGTAGGTATCATGTAAAACAATATCTAGAGATGAGTTGGCAAGAATTACTCCAGTTAAGCCTCCTACTGTAAATAGAAATACGAATCCTAAAGCCCATAATATTGAGGGAGTATAATTAATTTGGGTTCCATGAAGGGTTGCTAATCATCTAAAAATTTTAATTCCAGTAGGAACAGCAATAATTATAGTAGCTGAGGTAAAGTATGCTCGAGTATCTACATCTATTCCAACTGTAAATATATGATGAGCCCAAACGATGAAGCCTAATAGGCCAATAGCTATTATAGCATAAATTATTCCAAGAGTTCCAAATGTTTCCTTTTTTTTTCTTTCTTGTCTAATAATATGAGAGATTATTCCAAATCCTGGAAGAATTAGAATATACACTTCAGGATGGCCAAAGAATCAAAATAAATGTTGGTATAAAATAGGATCTCCTCCTCCTGCAGGATCAAAAAAAGAAGTATTTAAATTTCGGTCTGTTAGTAATATAGTAATAGCTCCTGCTAGAACAGGTAGAGAGAGGAGAAGAAGAAGAGCTGTTAGGACTACTGATCATACAAATAAAGGTATACGGTCAAAGGTAATTCCTACTGATCGTATATTAATAACTGTAGTAATAAAATTAACTGCCCCTAGAATAGATGAAACTCCAGCTAAGTGAAGACTAAAAATTGCTAAGTCGACTGAAGCCCCTCTATGAGCAATATTGGCAGAGAGAGGAGGGTATACAGTTCATCCTGTTCCAGCTCCTCTCTCTACCATTCTTCTTATTAAGAGAAAGGTTAATGAAGGAGGAAGAAGTCAAAATCTTATATTATTTATTCGTGGAAATGCTATATCAGGGGCTCCTAGTATTAGAGGGACTAATCAGTTTCCAAATCCCCCAATTAGAATTGGTATTACTATGAAGAAAATTATAACGAATGCATGAGCAGTTACGATTACATTATAGATTTGATCATCACCAATTAAGGTTCCAGGATTTCCTAGTTCAGCACGAATTAAAATTCTCAAGGAGGTTCCTACTATTCCTGATCATCTTCCTAGAAGAAAATATAAAGTTCCAATGTCTTTGTGATTGGTAGAGAATAATCATTTATTCGATAAAATGGCTGAGGTTAGGCGGTAAATTGTAAATTTATTAACGAAATTTTTATTTCTTTTATCAAGTCTTATATTCAATAATGATTTTGGTTTGCAAAACCAAAGGTGAAATTTATTCTAAGGCTTAAAGAGATTCTTTATTAGAAGCTTTGAAGGCTACAAGTTTATTTTAACTTAAATCCTTTGTTATATATAATTAAAACAAATTGTACAAAGAATTAGTCTAGAGAGAGCAATAAAGTTTGAAGTTAAAATTCAGATTTTATTAATTAAGGGTTGTTTATAATAAATAATTTCATTTATTATAATTAGTATTGTCCTAAATGTTACTCGAAGGTAGAAGTAGAGAGTTATTAAAGTTATAGTAATTATTAAAATTGCTAATGAAAATATATTATTAATAATTAGTTGTTGAACTGTTAATCATTTTGGGATAAATCCTAGGAAGGGAGGCAGTCCCCCTAAAGATAAAAAGTTGAGGATAAAGAATAATTTAATTGAATTATTATTATTTATGGATATAAATAATTGTTTTATATGAAAAATATTTATTTTTATAAGGATTATAATGATGTTGATAGTGATAATAGAATAAATTATGAAATAATAAATTCATACTGTTTCTATAAATATAGAAGAGGCGATTATTCAGCCAACATGATTAATCGAGGAAAAAGTAAGAATTTTTCGTAAGCTGGTTTGATTTTGTCCTATTACACCTCTAATTATTATTCTAGCTAGAACAATAAGAGATAGAAATAGAATATTATTGTTATAATAAATCAATAGAACTATAGGAGCAATTTTTTGTCACGTTAATATAATTAATCTTCTGAATCATGATAGACCTTCTATTACTTCAGGAAATCAAAAATGGAAGGGGGCAGCTCCTATTTTGGTAAGTAATGATGAGTTTAAAATTATAGAAATATATGATCTTATTTCAAGATTATACATAATAGAAGTTGATAGTATAATTACTGAGAATAGAAGAATTGTGGATGCAATAGCTTGGGTAATAAAATATTTAAGAGCAGCTTCAGAAGCTATTATATTTTTGGAGTTAGAAATTAATGGAATAAAGGATAATAAATTAATTTCTAGGCCTATCCATATTCCTATTCAGGAGTAGGAAGAAATAGAAATGAAGGTTCCTACAGTTAAGGATCTAATAAATATTAATTTATTTAAATGTATTATTAAAAAGAGAGGAGATAAAATCCTCATAAGTGGGGTATGAACCCAATAGCTTAATTAGCTTATCTTTTTATATTTTAGTATATGATGTACAAAAACTTTTGATGTTTTAAGAGATAGTTTAATTCTATTAAATATAATAAGGGCATTATAAATGCATAATTTATTCTATCAAAATAACCCTTTTATCAGGCACCCTATA